CTGCGGAACCTCAATATCTACGGGCTTATTAGCTAAATGGCAATTAGCACATACAATACGTCCAGTCGCTTCTCGTGGATTTTCATAACCCTGTTGTGCAAAAATGGGATACGCATTTGAAATATATGTCCGAGTTATTATATAGATCATAAGCGAGACGGAAATGGATCGAGTAATCTGTTCTTTTATCCAATAAAAAGGGGTTTTTCTAGTTTGCATGGTTCAATCATTGATACCGAAAATTTCTACAATAAATTAGGTAGGTCACTAATATAGTTAGTTTCCTATCCAAGATTCTGCTATTTACTGAAATAATTTTACTGGAATATAGGAGGAATCCCCGGATGGGTCTAAATAGAACGAGGAAGTACAGTTTTAAGCGCCTTGCTTATGTCCAAACCAAACTAACAAATATTAGAATAAATATATTTGGATTAATATCTTTTTCAGTCATTCATTGAATGATAAATCACTACAAGTGACGGAGATACACGATTTAAATAACGGAAGATCAAATATTTTAAAATTGTATCTAGAATGACTGGAAAGGTGGAAACAAGGCCCGATATAATTTGATCATTATGAGTAAATCCAAAATCTTTGTAGACAGAACCCAGCATTAGTTCCCAACCGTGGGGTGAATGGAATCCGATACATAAATCCGTTAATAAAAGAATAGAAAAAGCTTTTAGTGTGTCGCTTAAGTTATATAGGAATTCCTGAACCCACGAGTTAAGAATAACAAGTTCTTCATTACCTAGAATAGAATAACCAACTAGAATAACGAAACAGACTATATTTGTCGAGAAGTGTAAAATCGTATGGATCCGACCCTCGTTGTGCATCTTGATTAATTGGATCGTTTCTTTGTGGATTCCTATACTCAGTTTTTGTAGATATGTCTCCGGGTATTCTTTTATCATTTCATCCAACAAGATGAGTTCCTCTAATTCCATGAATTTTTCTATAATACTCTTTTCTTGAATATCATTCAAAAAGGTTTCGGATTGTGTAGTATTCCACCAATTAGTAACCCAAGATGCCAGACTTTTTTGAAATGAGAGAGAGATCCCCCAGGGCAAAAAGACTATAGATACAAGATATAGAAGGGGAGTGACTGCTTTCTTTTTTGCCATTTTTTTCGTCTGTGAATTTTTAATGAACCCGCCCCTTTCGTCGATTCCATATGATCTAAGATTTCTATTAAGCATGAGTTCTATTACAAGGTATCGAACCTACGAATCTAGTCCCCGTTTGTTTGTTTTGCGATTCGTTGGTTAATTCTTGAATCTAGAAAGAAAAGAAAAAAAAGTAAGAGCCCGCTTCAGCTTCAAGTGAAGAAATAATAACAATAAATAAATTTCGTTTTTTATGGCTGTTCCATACCATATACGTCTACTTTGGCTTGAATGAGCATTATGAGTAAACCCTCCGTTAATAAATAAGTTATGCTTTATGCTATAACTATCGAAAAGGGGAGAGGATTTTCCTTCTGATAATGATAAGAAAGGAAAGAAAGCTTTTTATCATTTCAAAATACTTCAATTGGTACACGCAAGAAATAGGCCAATTCCGCAGCTTTTTGTTCAATTTCTCGCGGAGTCAAATTCTCGTCGGTACGAGTCAAAGGAACGGACCCCCGGCCCTTGATTTCCATATAAAGGACACGGCGGGCATAAATACCCTCTTTAACTTCTATTCGGATGGACTGAATTTCTTTCATAAGGAATCGGAGGAAGATGCGACGATTTTTTCCAGGAAATCCCCAACGAAAAATACGCACTATTCCCTCTTTTCGATCGAATCGATCATAACCACTACCCACATTCCACGAAATTGTGCACCACAAATAGGAACTAATAAAAAGACCCGCGATTCCATAGAAAGACATCACGATCCCTTGCGGAAAAAAAAGGATTTGCTGAGATGGAAATAAAGATATCAAATTTCTACCAAGATAACTGGAAATTCCAACCAACAAAAATCCTAATGAACCGAAAAAAAGGATAAAAGCCCAGCAGAAATTACTTGTTTTTCGAGATCCCGCTATAAGTTCTATCCATATATGTTCTGATCGCCAACTCATACTAGATCCAGGTGCTTTTTATTGAAATTGAGAGAATAACCCAAACGAATTTGACTTTACTCTTTTTTTTGTTTCCGAAGTAACTCTCATCAACTAGCACTATTCGGGCGTGAACCTTTCGGGATAATTCATCAAATTGAATTGGTTCGATCTAAAATAAGAACATCCCCTTCTTAGACTCTCCTATGGAGATCTACATACATTTAGATATATGGACTTCCGGTTCAGACATCGGCATCGGCGGATTCCAATCTATTTTTATCTTAAACTATACTATAATATATATATCGAATTAGAATTCATTTACCCGTAAATTTTCCACATGTATATTCGTAGGAAGTTTATACCATAAATATTTATTCGTGTTATGATCCAAGTCTAAGCCTTGAAAAAGAAATGGGTGGGGTTGGGGCCCATCAATCAAATCTAAAAAATTTTGTTTTTTTGAACATGAAGAGATAAAGAAGCCATTGCAATTGCTGGAAATACTAGACCCACCAAAGGCACAAAAATAGAGGGTAAGTTAAGAGTTGTCATAGGATGGGTACCTCGATTAAATATTTGTACCTGTTATTATTAATAGTGTTATAAAGATATCTTATAATAATTATAATATAACTATAAGTGAGTATATAATAAGTGCAAGTAATGTAGAACGAAATGAAAAAGAAAAAGTTTCTTACAAATTTCCGAAAGATTTTCGTTAGAATCCGACTCCATTTTTAGTAAAAATGGGAGTTGGCGGGAGATATATAAAAATGCAAGACGTCTCTTTCTATTTCGATCTATATTTGAATTCTATTTCTATTATCTATACATACGTAAAGGATAACATGAAATTCGTTTTATTTTACCTTGCCTAATTTCGCGAAAAGAAGAATCCAATCCGCTCTTTTATCTTACTGTCTGATTACTACTATTACTAATCAAGAACATGGTAAAAACAATTGGCAATTTTTGTTTGATTCTTTATTACAATTAGATCTTATGTCACCAAAGAAAACGCAAACCTCATTCTTCTGATTTTAACTTTGATTCTGATAATTAATTCACAATATAATTTGAAAAACGCTACTTGATTGAATTTGTATTCAAAGTCAAAGGAAAGAAAGTGTGGAGCTGAAATAACTCACTCAGAACACCCTTTAAAGGATTACGTGGTACAATTGGGTCGAATAAGCCCTTATGGAATAAGTATTCAGCCGTTTGTGAACCCTCAGGTACTGTCTTATTCAATGTTTGTTCAATTACTCTTTTACCCGCAAATGCAATGTAAGCGTTGGGTTCGGCAATAATGATATCCCCTAACATACCAAAACTAGCTGTCACCCCACCAGTAGTAGGAGATGTAAGGATGGATACATAAAATAGCCTTTTATTTAATTGATAATTATATAAGGCAGAGGATATTTTAGCCATTTGCATCAAGCTCAAACTTCCTTCTTGCATACGTGCTCCTCCAGAAGCACACACTAGAATAAGAGGTAGAACTTTATTTGTAGCATATTCGATCAAACGGGTTATTTTCTCGCCTACTACAGATCCCATACTACCCCCCATAAACTGAAAATCCATAACGCCAATTGCTATGGGAATACCATTTAGCTGACCTATACCTGTTTGAACAGCTTCAGTTAATCCCGTCTTTCTTTGATAAGAATCAATACGATCTTTATAAGGTTCCTCCTCCGAATGAAATTCAATGGGATCCAGAGAAACCATGTCTTCATCCAAAGGACCCCAAGTACCCGGATCAATCAAAAGTTCGATTCTATCTGAACTACTCATTTTCAAATGAGATCCACATTGCTCACAAATATTCATTTTTGACTTAAAAAATTTCTTATAATTTAATCCATAGCAATTTTCGCATTGGACCCATAAATGCCTGTACTTTTGAGTTACATCGAGATCATCCGAACTTTGAGTTAAATCACTATCCTTTGTATTAGTATTGTAATTTTTGCTTTCACTACTATTTCCACTTTCGCCATAAATGTAACTATCAATGTAATTGTCGCTACTATCAATACGGATTTGAGAACGAAGATAACTGTCAATGCAACTATTAATGTGATTATTCCAACTATATTTAGTATCATACATGCAATGATCAGAGTGGGGGTCGTCACTCTTGGATTCATTATTCAGATAACTATAAAACGAACTTTCTACTTCATCCAGAAACGAGGGATCATTGTCAATCTCAAAAATCTGATTTTCAATATCAAAATATATGGAATAACTGTCCCCATTACTATCCCTAACTAAAAAGGTGTCATCAGAGATGAAATTCCGAATATTCCTAGCGCCAAATAAATGATCAACATTACTGCCACTATCACTCGAATGAGGAATGTTTTTACCCGTATCAGTTATAACCTGGTCTTTACTTCTACTTCCACCGGTATTTTCAATAGGACCAAGACTGTCCATTGCTTGACTTAGTCCACACCTGAATTTGAACTCTTCATTAGACAACATTGAATTGACCCGCCGTTTTTCCATAGAGCTTTTTTGCCCCCAATTTACATAAAAATAAAAGAGATGAATAGTCATTCGATAAAAATAAAAAACAAATCGTTTGAATATTTCATTTCTTATCAGAATAAACATCTAAATCCAATCACTAGGATTATTAACTATAACTAAGAATGAGCGAGGATTGAAAGAAACGATTCCTTTTTGTGGGAATCCGGGCTCTCACTTCATTATATATTATATGATGGAACCTTTTTCGGTTAGAAATAGAAAAAGGAGTTTCCCATGTCGTGTTAAATTTGTAAAAAAAAAAAAAAAAGAACTATTTGTTCTTTTGCTTATGAAGAATTTTTTCGTAAAACTCGTCGAATAATAGATTTCTATTCCGACATAGACCGAAAAGGACAATATACAGGATGGGATGAGGTAGTAA